GTAGAATAAGATCGTCAGGTGAGTCACATATTGCGCCGCTTTCGAATTTTGGAAATTGGATTTAGACTTTATCGACTTATTTCATATCATGGTTCAGGCGTTAAAAATCAGTGAGGTTTACTCTTCCTTTTCGATGCCCGTGGAACTACTATCAATGGTTTACTTCTTGGGAATGTTAAAAAAAAAAGATTACTACGTGATTTTTTGAATATGCCTATATCTATCGCTTTTGCTTCATTGATTTGATTCTCTCAATAGATACCGAGATTCATATTGGAAATCAAAAATATAGTAATTCAAACTATAAGACATAGGAATAATTCAGATTGATCAGAACAAAACAAATAGATATAGCAAATAACTGGAATTGGATGCTATGTCAATCCCATATATGGAATTGATATTCACATATATCAAGATAATATTGTAGATTGATATATAGATCCATATCAAATGCAGCCTCTATCTTTATTTTATTCCAGGGGGCAGCTTTATAACAACAATCTAACTAATAAATAGTATGGTAGAAAGAAATAGATGAATCTTTCTACCATACTATCTATCTATTAGAATACTGCCGATTCTAGTCCACTCATTTCATTTAAGACATAAAATTGGAATCTTTTTCATTTTATTTCGTCAATTTTGGCTAAGAACTCAGAAGTCAAGTTTCATTCAAATTAGTTAATAATTAATCGTTTTGACTGACTGTTTTTACATAAATGATAAGTAGAAAAGCGGTAGGAACTAGAATAAATAGTGCAGTAGCAATAAATGCAAGAATATTTACTTCCATAATCTCATCGGTTTTTTACTTTGCAATAACTCGGGATTTAATCCCATAGAGATGATAAATCTTTGGCCTGTAAATTCAATGAATGAATATTACCTCTCGATGATCTTGAATCAGATCAATATCATGAATAACAATATCTGAACTATCAAATCAATTCGTCGTCGAGAATTGAATAGTATAACATAGGAAGTTCTTTTATCCATACCGCCCCAAACTTGGATTGCTGACCTAATCCAAAATTCCTTTATTTATTTATCATTTTTTATTATCTGTTCTTTTTTTCTCTCTAATCTATCTAGTTCCTTATTTTATTGTACAATCATCTGATGAAGTCTCATCAAATAGCTCTTCCACTTCGAGTCGTCACATAGTTACAAACCCAAACAAACAATAAAAGCTAAATGAAAAAAGAAATACGGATTTCCCTTTTGCTTTGACAATGGAATTCTTCCCCCGGTCCCCTTCATAAAAAGGGAGAGATTTTTTGATATATTTATTTTATTGGATCCGTCGGGACTGACGGGGCTCGAACCCGCAGCTTCCGCCTTGACAGGGCGGTGCTCTGACCAATTGAACTACAATCCCAGGGAAATACGGGATCTAGCAGAAAATTTGATTTGTTTTTATCTCCGGATCGGGTATTTCTGAAGTACAAAGGGGGTTATATCATCTCATGGCGGATTGGCGAATTATTGGGCCGAGCTGGATTTGAACCAGCGTAGACATATTGCCAACGAATTTACAGTCCGTCCCCATTAACCGCTCGGGCATCGACCCAGGAAGAATCCATTTTCGACTTATTGGTAATCCATGATCAACTTCCTTTCGTAGTACCCTACCCCCAGGGGAATTCGAATCCCCGCTGCCTCCTTGAAAGAGAGATGTCCTAAACCACTAGACGATGGGGGCCTGCTTGACCAACGGCCATCATACTATGATCATAGTATGATCAGTTTTTTGAAATTGTCAATATAATCGAATGATTCTATCCGAGGGATCTTTCCCCCTTCCAGAATTGCATAGAATTGTTTTTTATTCGTCATTGACGAATTATTCATTAGAATCGACATTAGAAATCTAGTAGAAGAGGAGGATTTTTTCTCCAAGAATTTAGTTCAGAAGACAAGTGGAATCTCTTCATTCCATGATTCGATGAAATATCTTGAATTTTATGTTGAATTGCTAGGTGTATGTACATGTATCAATCAAGTGAATTTTGTTCTGGTGGGATCAATTCAATAAAAGAAAAAAGCAATTCGAGTCGGTCTTGAAACAATTCATTACATTTTCTCCTAGACTTCCTAGGTAAATCCATTTTTTTTATTATTCAACAATGAGCCGCTAGACACTATGTAGCTACTGCACGTACTTAATGCATATATACTTATGTTTATAATATATGTACATATAGATATTTTATCCACATAGTGAATAATTCCGGAATTAAATAAAAAAGGCCCTTTTAACTCAGTGGTAGAGTAACGCCATGGTAAGGCGTAAGTCATCGGTTCAAATCCGATAAGGGGCTTTGTAAAACCCCAATCTAGTATTCATATTTGATGGGAGAATTGTATTTTTATTTGTAATAAAAAAAGTAACTAACTGGATAATACATTATCATTATACTTAGTTATAAAGTTGAACATTTGTTTAGTCAATTTTCATTAGTATTAATTTAGGAATAATGAAAAGTCACTTCTTGAA